CTCTTCTTTTGTATTTGTTTGTATGCCTATTGTTTATTACTAGGAATACAAGTAATGAATTCCAGGCGTCCTGCAAAACAAAAAGAGTATAAACAAAGCAAGCAAAAGGATTTACAGAATTTTTTGATCATACATAATTGTATCGATGGACAAAAAATCGGCACTTTTTACCAAATGTTAAGGAATCTCTGGACCTAAAAATTCATTTCGTACAATTGAACTTTTTCAAACTGTTTCTTTTTAAGAACCAAAAAAACTTGTGCCAAAATAACAGACGCGAAGAAGAACAAAAGGCCTTGGACGCGTAATGGATCTTGAAGCACTATTTCTGCATCTCCCTGACCAAACCCTCCTACATTGGGATTGCTTGTTAATGGTTGATCAAGCTTAATGGATTCACCCTCTGAAACAAGAAGTTCTGGTCCTGGAGGTATAATATCAACCACTTGACGTCCATCCGATGCATCAACTATGGTTATTTCATATCCTCCCTTTTCTTTACGTACTATTTTGCTTACTATACCTGCTGATGTAGCATTATAGACTGTATTGTTACTCTTGCTACCATCAGGATAAATCTGACCCCTTCCTCTGTTCCCACCCACATATATGGGATATTTTAAGAAGTGAACGTCTTTCTTTGTAGCAGGGTCGGGGGAAAGAATGGGAAAGACGATTTCACTATATTTCTGACCCGGAACAGGACCTATCACAAGAATATTTTTTTTATTGGGACGATAACTCTGAAAAGACAGATTTCCTATCTTTTCTTTCAACTCAGGAGAAATACGATCGGGGGGGGCTAATTCGAATCCCTCGGGTAAAATAAGAACAGCACCCACATTCAAACCCCCTTTTTTACCATTAGCAAGAACTTGTTTCAGTTGCATATCATAAGGAATTTGAACAACTGCTTCAAATACAGTATCAGGAAGCACAGCTTGCGGAACTTCAATATCCACGGGCTTATTAGCTAAATGGCAATTAGCACATACAATTCGTCCAGTTGCTTCTCGTGGGTTTTCATAACCCTGCTGCGCAAAAATGGGATATGCATTTGAAATGGATGCTCGAGTTATTACATATATCATGATCGATACAGAAATGGATCGAGTCATCTGTTCCTTTACCCAAGAAAAAGTATTTCTATTTTGCATGTCCAATCATGGATCTCGGAATTTCTACAATAAATTAGATAGGGAACTAGTAAAGTTCCCTATGCACGAGTCTGTCATTGTACTGGAATAGTTGTACTGTAATATAGGACGAATACCTTGAACTGGTAGAAATAAAATATAAAGAATTAAGTAAGATTCAAAATGGTTTCTTTATAAAGGAAGAAAGATTCTGATTTATTTGATTGATATCAGGAGATCAAATGAGTTCTTCATTCATTCATTGAATGATAAATGACTACAAGCGAAGGAGATACACGATTTAAATAATGGAAAATCCAATATTTCACAATTGTATCTAGAATAACTGGAAAGGTGGAAACAAGACCAGATATAATTTGATCGTTATGAGCCAATCCAAAATCGTTGTAGAACGAACCAATTATTAGTTCCCAACCATGAGTCGAGTGAAATCCAATCCATAAATCAGTAACTAAAAGAATCGAAAAAGCTTTTATTGTGTCACTTAAGTTATAGAGGAATTCCTGAACCCAAGAATTAAGAATGACAAGTTCCTCATTACCCAAAATAAAATAACCACTTAGAATAGCGAAAGAGATTATATTTGTCGAGAAATGCAAAATGATATGGAGATGATATTCATTGTGTGTTTTGACCAATTGTATCGTTTCCTTGTGTATTCCTATACGAAGTTTTTGTATATGTGTCTCCGGGTACTCCTTTATCATTTCGTCCAACAGAAAGAGTTCTTCTAATTCTATGAATCTTTCTAGAACGTTTTTCTCTTGAATGATATTCAAGAGAGTTTTGGATTGCCCGGTATTCCACCAATTTGTAACCCAAAGTTCCAGACATTTATTAAATGGGAGAGAGACCCACCAGGGCAAAAATACTATAGATACAAGATATGGGAAAGAAGGCAATGCTTTCTTTTTTTTCATTTTTTATCTGTGAATTGAATCGTTAATGAACCTGCTTCATTCGTTGACTCTATATGATATTTCTCTGAAGCACGAGTTCTATAACAAGGTATTGAACCTATGGGTCTATTCATTCCAATTTTTGTGTCAAAATTGAGTTTAGTTCTTGGATCTAGAAGGAATATAGAAATGGGATAAGGGTTCGCCCTTTTCGGATAAAAATGCAAAATCAATATTATTCCTAGATATCTCAATTGGGCAAATTCGAATGGGCAAATTCGAAGCAATTTCATCTTCATTTGTTCCTTTCTATGAATACTCGAAAACCCACTTAAAATAACGAATCGGATTTAGAAACGAAAACCCCCCTCAGTTAATTATTTCGAAATGTTTCACCGCCTAGCCACAACCAAGGAAAAAAGGTATCATCAAAATTTTGGGCCTAAAAAGATGAGATGAATTCCGTATTACGAAATAAATCTTCGGATATATTTGATGAATCCTTACTTATTATATTAGCCTTAGATTAGCCTTTTTTCTAGTAGAAATTTTCTAGTAGAAAAGAATTGAGTTGGGATCCATACGCATACGAAATACTTTTACAAATGGTATACAAAAATTTCTTCTTTTCTTAATTTTTTTCTTTATTATAGTATAGTTTATTATAGTTATTCCATATACGCCCTCCTGCTTTTTTGGTTTATTCTATGGGAGTCGCCACGACAAAGGAAGGAGGAAATAGAATAATCTAACATGTTTTGTTCAAATGAACATTCCAAAAAGACTTCAATTGTATTAAAAAAGGAATTAGCAAGTTCCTTCCCCCATGCCGAGAAAACATTTATTCTTTATTGTGTTCAATTCATTTCAAAATACTTCAATTGGTACGCCCAAGAAATAGGCCAATTCGGCAGCTTTTTGTTCAATTTCTCGTGGAGTAAAATTCTCATCAGTACGAGTCAAGGGAATGGCCCCTTGACCTCTGATTTCCATATAAAGGACACGACGAGGATAAAGACCCTCTTTAACCTCAATTCTGATTGATTGGATATCTCTCATAAGGAAGCGAAGGAAGATGCGACGATTTATTCCAGGAAATCCCCAACGAAAAATGCACACAATTCCTTCTTTTCTATCGAATTGGTCATAACCACTACCTACATTCCACAAAATTGTGCACCACAAATAGGAGCTAACGAACAGACCTGCGATCCCATAAAAAGACATCACGATTCCTTGTGGAAAAAAAATAATTTGCTGAGATGGAAATATGGATATCAGATTCCTACCAAGATAACTGGAAGTTCCAACCGCTAAGAATCCTAGTGAACCTAAAAAAAGGATACAGGCCCAGCAAAAATTACTTGTTTTTCGAGACCCCCTTATAAGTTCTATCCATATATGTTCTGATCGCCAATTCATACTATACTAGATCCAGTTGCATTCGATTGGAATTGAGAGAATAACCCAAATTTGACTTTACCTTTCTTTTTCTTGATCCCGAAGTAACTTTCATCAACTAGCACTATTCTGATGTGGAGTAATTGGTTAGATACATTGACTTTCTATTAAAAATATTTACTGATCCATTTTTAACCAGCTATATATATATATATATATATGCATTTATGCAGATAGCATGTATCCGCATACATAACAGTTCTTTCATTTGTGTGTGGAAAGAGCCACATATCGTACCATATTGCACTAAAAAAATATCTGTATTATGATACAGTGTTGAAATAAATTGATAGGATTTGGTCCCATTGGATCTAGACAATCTTATTTTTTTGGACATGAAGAGATAAAGAAGCCATTGCAATTGCCGGAAATACTAGGCCCACTAAAGGCACAAAAATAGAGGGTAAGTTGAGATCTGTCATAGAATGGGTGCCTCGATTTAATATTTGTATCTATATATTTGTATCTATTAGAAAGATATCTTATGATATGATAAGTATATCTATTATAAGTAATATTAGGTAATATTGACTATTGTATTTTATATAATATTATACTACTAAGTATATATAAACAATTAAGTATATATAAATATATAATTTATAAATAATATATTTATATTAAAATAGAAATTTTAAATATAAAAATAATATTAAAATATTAAATTTAAAGAAAAAAAAGGATAGATAATAAGTGCAAAAATGTAGAACTAAATTAAGTGTACCTATTCATCTTTCTACACGAATATAAATAGGGTAATCTTCTTTTACAAATTTTATTATTCTTCTTCTCCCATCCTTATGTTCTTTCTATCTTTCTTTCTAATCTAATAAGGAGTTTTTTATTTTAAAGGAGTTTTCTTATGAAAATGAAGTTCATTATGAATTCGCGACTCTAAATAATAGGATCCAACAAACAGGGATTCATAGTAAAAATGTGATAGATGTAGAAATTATTTTATTTCATTTCCATATTTGATATTTCTTTTTATTTTGATATTTTTTTTCATTATTGTCTATCTTAATTAATGCGTAAGATAGCCAGATAAAATTCTTTTTTTTTTTCCAAAAATTCGAATTCCTCGGAAAGAGAAATTCACTTTTTTATTTTATCCTGTTGATAGAGGTTCATAATACCTAATCATGAATAGGGGTAAGAAAAAAAATTATCCGAAACTTCTGACTCTTACTAGAAAGTGTAACTTATATCACCAAAGAACATTTTTCTTAGTTTTTTTTATTATGATGAACTAAATACTTGTTCGCTACAAACAAAATAACTGAATCTAGTGCTATACTTTAATTTTTTGAATTTTGATTCAAGGGAAAGAAACCATGGAGCTGAAATAACTCACTTAGAACACCTTTTAAAGGATTACGTGGTACGATTGGGTCAAATAAGCCTTTATGGAATAAATACTCAGCCGCTTGTGAACCATCGGGTACTGTCTTATTCAATGTTTGTTCAATTACTCTTTTACCCG